TGCTTTTCCTTGATATCGAACATAATGCATGAAAGTTTCCTTGAAGAACCATAGGATCCTCTGAAAATAATTATGGCGCACTACTATAAGATGTTCTATTTTTCCATAGAAATGTGTTCGCTCAAGAAAAGCTCCAGAAGATGTTAATCGTAAATAAGAAGATTTTTTACGAAGAAAAACTAATACAAATTCGCATTCAGATACATAAGAATTATATAGGAACCGAAATAGTCTTTTATTTTCTTTTGAAAAAAAAAAAATAGAATTATTCGGAGTAATAAGACTATTCCAATTATGATATTCATGAAGAAAGAATCGCAATAAATGTAAAGAGGGAACATCTTGGATCCAGCATTGAAGGATTTGAACCAAGATTTCCAGATGGATGGGATAAGGTATTAGTATATCTGACACATAATTTAAATGCGATAATTTGTCCTCTAAAAAGGGAAATATTGAATGAATAGATCGTAAATTAAAATTCTGAGATTTTGGTATTTTTTCTTCGAGGGAAGATACTAATCGCAGCAAGAATGGAATTTCCACAATGACTGCAAAACCTTCCAATATTATCTGAGAATAAAAATGAAAATAAAAATAATTGTTGTACCCAACGAATCGATTTTGGTTAGAATCATTAACCGAATAAATCAAATAATTCTGTTGATACATTCGAATAATTAAACGTTTCACAAGTACTGAACTAGATTTATTGTCATAACCCCAAATTTCCGCGGATTCGTAAAAAATCGAACCATTTAAACCACGATCATGAACAAATGTGTAAATATACTCCTTAAAGAGAAGCGGATATAGGAAGTGTTGTTGCCGAGATATATCTTTTTCTAAATATCCTTTTAATTCTTCCATTTACATTTCTAATTGAACCAGAGGCAGGACCCATTTCTTGGGTTATCAAATGATACATAGTGCAATATGGTCAGAACAGGATATGTATTATGTATATAATTACAGTAAGAAATAGTAAGAAAAAATATATACCCCGCAAACAAAGGAAACAGGGGAGTCCAATCAACAGATCTTTTTTCTCTCCTTTTCTATTCAATTGGTTTATGTTCGTTATAATTACAAGAGGGTAAAAAATCCTTTATTTTTGCAACCCGATCGCTCTTTCGATTTTGGAATAAATTTTCTTTATCAGTATACTGTTTCTTCTACACATCCGTCTCCAATCCATAAGAATAATTAGGATTCATTAAAAAAAAAAAAAAGAAAATCAATGGTCCACTCACAGAAGAACCCACCCTTTCCCACATCAGGCACTAATCTATCTTTAACGTCTAATTAGATCGGGTAATTGTTAAAATTAAGAACAAAAGCTCGTTGCTTTTTGTTTCACCAGAATTAGAGCCCTACGGCTCTATCCATTTATTCACTAGACCCAACTGCAAATGTGAAATGTGAATTGTTTTTCTTTTTGGAAGAGAAAAAAATTTTTTGTAACGATCCGGTAAGGATAAACTCAAAGTTCTACTTTAATTAGTTCTAATTTTATTAAATAATAAATCTTTAATTTAATGATATTAATAATTATAATACTTTATTAATTACGACATGCTGTTTTTTCCATTCATTACCTTTGAGGATCAGTCGTGGTCTTATAAACTCTACCAATAGTCTGGACGAATCTCTTGCTTCATCCAAATGTGTAAAAGATCATAGTCGCACTTAAAAGCCGAGTACTCTACCGTTGAGTTAGCAACCCGAATAAAATAAATAGGATATGTAAATACGGTCAAAATAAAAAAATCAATTGAATTGCACTGCACGACCCCGTCAAAACATTGAACTAGAACAAATCGAAAAGAAAAGAAAAATTTGTTGATCAATTAAAAACAACAAAATGGACAGATCGGATTAAACAACAACGGATTCCCAATAGAGATGTCAAAATTGTGACAAACCACCATTTTATTTATATTTATCAATTTTTTTTTCGTTAAGAAAATACATCTTGTATGCCAGTAAATCCGGCAGGGCAAACCCATCATTTCACTGAAGTGAAGGAAAAAACCAATATGGGGTGGAGATAAACGGATCTATTTATCTACGATCGAATTATATTTCTTCGATGCACCATTGTCAATATGAATCCAATATTAAGAAAACAAATTTAAGTAAATCAAATAAAGACTTGTGTTGGATTGGCACAACAAAAGCATAAATAAGAAATTTGGATAAAAAAAATACGAAAGAAGTAAAGTAAAAAAAAATCTCGGGTTTATTCAATCAATAGAGGTACAATAAGTAAGATTAACCCCTTGTTTGTTGGTGGATTCCCGCAACAAACAAAACAAGAGAAAAAGTAAATTAAGTATGAATACAGCAAGAAAAAGGCAAATTGTGTGTAAATAATTTCACAAAGATAGATACTAGTTACCCCTCCCCCCCCTTTTTTTTTTTATTTATTAATTTCGTTTTTTTCCTTTAATCAACTCGAATCGAAGTTCTTTCTTGAAATAATTCTGCCTTCCTTAAAATATCACAAACAGTTCCCGTAGGTTGAGCACCTTTTTCAAGGAAATATAGAATAGCAGGAACATTTAAATAAGTTTGATTTTTTATCGGATCGTAAAAACCTACTTTTCGAAGATCTCTTCCTTCTCTTCGGGATCGAACATCAATTGCAACGATTCGATAGATAGCTCATTGGGATAGATGTAGATAAACAATGCCGCCCCCCCTAGAAACGTATGGGAGGTTTTCTCCTCATACGGCTCGAGAAAAAAAGATTCTAAATTTCTGTATATGCATATAATTACATAATGGCAAATGGATCCATAAAATCATGAATTAGACTATGATTTTAGTCGTTTTTTTATTCTTCCTGCAGAAAAAAAGAAATCTCATTCGTACTCATAACTCAAGTTGGGTAATTCTGACAGAGTTCGAAGGGAAACCCTTAGACATTTATTGAGCCGTCTCTAACCTCTTTTCTTTGTCTCATCTCGAATCTATTTTTATTCCTCATTCTGATTCAATTGTTGAGACAATTGAAAATAGTGTTTACTTGTTCCGGAATCCTTTATCTTTGCCTTGTGAAATCATTGGGTTTAGACATTACTTCGGTGATCCTTACTCCTTTCAAAAGAGCAGCAACATACCTTTTCGTTTTTTGTTATTTTTTTTCTATACTATAGAAATAGTATATGAACGGTTGATTCCCTTGTGATACACTTTTGATCGAAATAGTTTTACCAATTCTAAAAAATTTTTCTTTTTTTCTGTTTGATTTTTCGATTTTTTTAACCTTTCGATTTATATATTGAGGATATACTTACAAAGTTGGTCTAACTTATTGATAGTTACTAACCCTAGATTCTTCCCCCTGATAAACGAATCAATCCTTTCTGCTCGAGCTCCATCATGTACTATTTACTTACAACCTAACACAAATTAGGTTCCTAGCATAGCAGAACAAACTATGTCGAGCCAAGAACATCTTCATTCCTATAGAAAATGGTGGATGTAAGAATCCACAGCCGATCATGTCCTTCAAGTCGCACGTTGCTTTCTACCACATCGTTTCAAACGAAGTTTTACCATAACATTCCTCTAATTTTATCTCAAACCGGTATGGAATTGATTCAATATGGAATCATGAATAGTCATTGGCTCAACCGGTGTTTATACCGGTATATAATAGTACATACTTTCTATCTATCTATCTATGAATAGATAAGTATTTATCCGGGGAAGGCTCAGCACGGATCCAATTTATTTAACTCTATATTCTATTTATTTAACTCCATATTCTATCATATGAATGAAACATATTTCTAAAAAAGACGAATAAATAAGTTTGCTTAAGACTTATTTACATCTTCAAAAGATTGTTCGGGACGATCAATCATGAAGAATCCATTTTTCTCGAACAAATAAACTATAAACCTCAAAAGAAGAACCTTTAATAGATTTGCAATCCCGGAACAAAATCAATTATTAATCAAACTTTTTTATTTTATACAATACAGATTTTGTTTTACTTCAGATTCAAGAATTTTTCCTTTCCATCAATTCCATAAAGTCAAGTAGATGCAATATACGAATTTCCCCCCAATCGCTACATTACATTGATTTACAATCATTCATTTGAACCGGATAAGATATAAGATGAACCAGATAAGATATAAAATGAAAAAAAAAAATGGGGTCCAGTTCGTTTTTCATATTTTTTTCCCACAACAGCTTTAGAAGTTTTAAGACCAGCGATGAAATTAGTACCAAAAACTCCCTACTCTTTAGTCTCCACATAGAATGTGGAATTGGGATACCCCATTTATTTACTTTAGGCTTTTTAGCCTTGGTAAGGGAATAAAGAGGCCCTTCTTTCATTCACATTTCGATTCAGAATTCTTCATGTAAGAATTGACATTTCTTAGAATCATTCTTGGAATTCATAACAAGAGATTGTTCTCGTTAACAATTTTATGTTTCATGTGGGATACAATATGATCCCATCTTTCGTTTCTGATGGAAACGATCTGGGACGGAAGGATTCGAACCTCCGAGTAACGGGACCAAAACCCGCTGCCTTACCACTTGGCCACGCCCCATTTCGAATTTCTATTCGACACTAATAAACATTAATATTGGTATTGGTTATTCGTCAATACCAACCCAATAAATACATTGATCATTAAATGGAATTCAGTTAAGATATTGTATTAAAGTGGAATTCCTTGTATTCTCATTTGAGAATGGAAGGAAGGATTTTTATTTGGGAGAGTTTGAAGAAAAAGAAAGATTTTTTGACTTGTCTTTTTTTATTTTTCCCTTATAAAAATAACTCAATCAGAATAAAATTATCTAATCTACAAGAACGAAATTTTGTTATGCTTAATATCTTTAGTTTAATCTGTATCTGTCTTAATTCTGTCTTTTATTCGAGTAGTTTTTTCTTCGCCAAATTGCCCGAAGCTTATGCCTTTTTCAATCCAATCGTAGATGTTATGCCCGTCATACCTGTACTTTTTTTTCTCTTAGCCTTTGTTTGGCAAGCTGCTGTAAGTTTTCGATGATTTAATACTCTGCTAAATTCATGATTTATTCGATAAAAAAAAAATTCAAAAAATTGATAAGACCAGATAAGTCTTACATTATGAACCCTCGATTCAAAAATAGAAATTCTTGTATATTGAATAACCGCAGCGATGAATTTTGATCAGCTTATTTCCTCGTTCTGACCTTACAGTGAGCAAAGACTTTATTTTATTAGGTTGCCTACAATACCTAATTATTCATATGACAAGAAATTTTTGATAACGAAGGAATCAAAATCTTATTCCAAAGAAATTCGTGAAAATGATTTTCTTTTCAAAAAACACTTCATTTTTTTGGGGGTGTCATGTCAAAACAAAATAGTATATGTGGTAAAAAATAAGTAATCTATTCCCTTTTTCAAAAAAAAGATCTTGGAGATTGTGTAATGCTTACTCTCAAACTATTCGTTTATACAGTAGTGATATTCTTTATTTCTCTCTTCATCTTCGGATTTTTATCTAATGATCCAGGGCGTAATCCTGGACGTGAGGAATAAAAAAAAAGATATTTTGAGTTTTTCCTGTTTTTTTTCTAAATTTTTTCTTATGATTTTATCTATTCCATACATTTACCTATGATTTTCTCATAGGATCGAAAGTCCCAAGTAATCAGAAGAAGCGGAGAGAGAGGGATTCGAACCCTCGGTACGAATAACTCGTACAACGGATTAGCAATCCGCCGCTTTAGTCCACTCAGCCATCTCTCCCCATCCCCATTTAAAAATGGAAAATTTTTTATGTGATGTGACACGTGAAGTAAAGATTGATAAAAACCTTCGTTTTCCTTTTTTATTTATCTATTATTCTATTATATTTTTATTATTTATTTTATTATTTTTATTTATTATTTTTATATTCTTATGTTTATTTATTATATAATATATCTTTAATATATTCTTTTTTTTTTTTTTATAAATGTATATTATAAATATATCTTATAATATTAAATGTATATATATATATATTAGTTTATAACTATTAATATATATATATATACATATATATATAAGAAGAAATATATATAAGATTAAGAAGAAATTTTAAGAAGAAATTTGATCAGGAATTCAATTTAGATAATGATTCGAAACGGATATCCCCAATGGGAACCTACTTCTTTGATTTTGTACAAAAGGTTTATTCCCCCGGCTTGGTTTAAGTACTGGCCTGGCCAGTATTTCCATAGAAATAATTTTTTAATTATGATTTGATATCAATCAAAAATACTTGTTATTGAAGCAACAACAGTGGGAATAGAAATTCCCATTCCTATGATAGAGGTGTCATTTCTTATTATTAATACGTTTCTTCTTTTCATTTTATTAATTATTAATAATACTTAATAATTAATAAAATGAAATTAATATCTTTTTATATTTTCTTTTTATCAATTTATTACTTACTGGAAAAGAAACTGGAATAAATATATATATATATATTTATTATGTACATATATGTGTACATATATTAAACAATATCAATTATTAAAAAGTTTTTAATATTAAAAAAATATCAAATATTAAACACACATATTTATAAACATTTATAAACATAGTTATAATATAAAACATAGTTATAATATAACTCAAACGTAGTTATAATATAACTATAACTTTTTTTATGTTATTTAAATAAGCTTTCTGCTCTTCGCCTATTTAAGTCCCCGGCACGGGACGAAGCGTCAACGCTAGAATTTTCATGATTCTGGTGCTATCTTGATTGCGCCTCACTCTTTTGTTCGACAAATGGTCCATTCATATACAATAATAAATATATAGCGGGTATAGTTTAGTGGTAAAAGTGCGATTCGTTCTATCAAACAAAAACTTAAATACTTAAGGGGTCTTTCAGTTTTTTTCATATTCCTATCAAAAATCATATTCCTATCAAAAACTTTTTTTCTTAAAAAGGTTTAATCCTTTACCTCTCAATAGCATATTTGAGGAAGAATGCACATTCTCACGATTTGTATCCAAAAGCCAATTAGAAATTGAATAAAAAAGATTGGATTATGGATATAGAGTCGCGAAGCATAATTTTTTTGAATTGGATTAACTCATTCCAATTGAATGAGTATGAGTAAAGGATCTATGGATGAAGATGCAAAAGTTTATTTCCAATCGTAACTAAATCTTCCATTTTTTTTGTAAAAGGGAAATTGAAGCCAAATAGCTATAAAACGATGGTTTTGGTTTACTAGAACCATCAGCATATTGTTTCAGCTCGGTGGAAACAAAATTCTTTCCCTCAGGATCCTGCGAGTAGAAATAGGGAACGAAGTAACTAGACTAAATGGATTTAGTATAATCCCTCCCCTCTAGGGGGATCATCTAGAAAGCAAGTAACTTTGGATGCATTCATACAAAAAAGCTGACATAGATGTTATGGATCTAATTTATTCTTTGGGAATACATCGATCTTCTATAAAGAAGCCGAATGA